AGTAAAACCATCTCTATCAAGATGACAGACCCATTCTCTGTACTATCCATAGGATCAATTATAACAAGTCACCCACTCATATTCCGGAAATACAGAAACAAAGAAATTCCACGATCGAACTACCAAAATAGAATCGGATCAAAATCAGAGACCTAAATGCTTCACTTTGTATTGAAAAGCTAATTAATAGTTCTTATGAATCTAATTCATTGAAATTCCGTCCAGTAAAATGGAAGAATTATAAATCTCCAAAATAATAGATAGGAATACTGCAAAAAGAGCCATTGCGATACCCATCAAAGGAGTAGTTCCCCACCCAGGAGCTACTTTACCATATTCTGAATTCAACGGTTTCAATAAATCCCCTACAATAGTTCGTCTTGGACCAGATCTAGAACTACCCTCAACAGTTTGTGTAGCCATAAATCCTATTTTATATTCATTGAGATCTGTTGACTTTGTATACCATTCCATTGTAAATAAATGATCTTATCATAGATCCATCTTATCATAGATCCATCTTATCATAGATCCATTGTGGTCTTGAAACTATATAATAATGGAAACAGCAACCCTAGTTGCACTCTTTATATCTGGTTTACTTGTAAGTTTTACTGGGTACGCCTTATATACTGCTTTTGGGCAACCCTCTCAACAACTAAGAGATCCATTCGAGGAACACGGAGACTAGTTGAAGTACTGAGCCCTCCCAATATTGGGAGGCTCAGTACTTTCGATTGAGATAATGAAAAATCATTTCACCTTTTTAGTTGGAACTTTAGGGGGTTCTCGAAAAAAGATAGCGAAAAAAATGATTCCTAAAGTTGAGACTAAGAGGAATGTATAAACCAATGCTTCCATAGATTCCATCGTGGTTTACAATTATAGCTTCCATACCTGTTTAGTTGGGATCGTCTCCCGGCTAAAGAAAGAGCAAGAGTAAAAGAAAAGGTAGCGATTCAAATCAAGATTTTTCCGGTACCCTATTCACAAAACTAAAGAACTAAAGTAAAGAAAAAAAACAAAACAGTATTGTATCAGATTACTTGTCTTCTTGTAGTTGGATCCCCAAGTTTTTGGAATGCACCAAATTCCACTTGAGCATCCAAATCTGGGTCAATACCGGCGAAAACGTCTCTGAACAGGGTTCGAGCACCATGCCAAATGTGTCCGAAGAAAAAGAGCAGAGCAAACGAAGCATGTCCAAAAGTAAACCAACCCCTCGGACTGCTACGAAAAACACCATCGGATTTCAAAGTAGCCCGATCTAATTCAAAAATTTCACCCAATTGAGCGCGTCTAGCATATTTTTTCACAATAGCAGGATCGCTATAACTGACTCCATTGAGTTCGCCGCCATAGAACTCAACAGTTACACCTACTTGTTCGACACTGTATTTAGATTCTGCCCTTCTAAAAGGAACATCGGCTCTAACAATTCCGTCTCCGTCTACCAAAACAACCGGAAATGTTTCAAAAAAAGTAGGCATACGACGTACAAAAAGTTCACGACCTTCTTTATCTCTAAAGATAGGGTGTCCTAACCACCCAACGGCGATTCCATCCCCATTGTCCATTGAGCCCGCTCTGAATAGCCCCCCCTTTGCCGGATTATTGCCGATATAATCATAAAAAGCTAATTTTTCGGGAATTTTAGACCAAGCTTCGGATAAACTTTGATTTTCGGATAGCCCAGCCCCAACCCTTCGATATATTTCTTGTTGGAAGTATCCTTGATCCCATTGATAACGAGTGGGACCAAACAATTCAATCGGGGTAGTTGCCGAACCATACCACATAGTTCCAGCAACTACAAAAGCCGCAAAAAAGACAGCAGCGATACTACTGGAAAGGACGGTTTCAATATTTCCCATACGCAATCCTTTGTATAGACGTTGGGGCGGACGGACACTAAGATGGAATAGACCCGCCAATATGCCCAAAGTTCCTGCTGCAATATGATGAGAGGCTATTCCTCCCGGAACAAAAGGATCAAAACCTTCCACACCCCACGCTGGATTTACAGGTTGTACCCTTCCGGTTAGTCCATAAGGATCGGATACCCATATTCCTGGACCATACAATCCTGTTACATGAAATGCGCCAAAACCAAAGCAAGCCACCCCTGAGAGAAATAAATGAATTCCAAAAATTTTGGGCAAATCCAAAGAGGGTTTGCCTGTACGTTCATCACAAAATATTTCTAGATCCCAATACACCCAATGCCAGATAGCTGCCAAAAAGCATAAGCCAGAAAACACAATATGTGCACCGGCCACACCTTCGTAACTCCAAATACCCGGATTCGTTATAGTCCCTCCCGTGATACTCCAACCGCCCCATGAATTGGTTATTCCTAAACGAGTCATGAAGGGTATAACGAACATACCTTGTCTCCACATTGGATCAAGAACAGGGTCAGAGGGATCAAAAACCGCTAATTCGTATAGAGCCATCGAACCGGCCCAACCAGCAACCAGAGCTGTATGCATTATATGGACAGAAAGCAAACGACCGGGATCATTCAATACGACAGTATGAACACGATACCAAGGCAAACCCATGGAAATACCCCTTTCTCAACGAAAAATAGACGCTATGTAACTTTATTGCACTGGAAAAAAACTATACTATAGACCAGACCTTCCCTTTTTAGTGAACTATCTCGGGGAAAGGATTCGTTTTTGTTCTATTTTTTAAGTAATAATGTCTTTTAGTAATAATGGAACAATTTTGTTCGTAGGAACAAAAAGAAGCAGAGCAGATCTATTCTACACCCGATAAGTACCAATACGCAATGGTAGGAAGTTGATACCTTTTATATGAGTGACTGCATCTATATTTGTTCATCATTCAAAGGACCTATTTGAAAGAATTTTCCTTTATGGATTCTGTCTTCCTTTTTTATTTTTTATAAACTTATTCAATCTATGGATAAAATAGAATAAAAGATAAAATATGATTAAAAAACGATAAAAGACAATATTATTACGACAATAAAGCCATTGTTACGCTTTCACATCAAAGTGAGATATAGTAATTCATTTTTCTTTCATTTAATGCCTATTGGTGTTCCAAAAGTTCCTTTTCGAAATCCTGGCGAGGAAGATCCAGCGTGGATTGACATATAGCGCGACTTGTCAGATATTTTGGGTCATATGGTATTTCCCCGTTCTCTTACCCGATCAAGAGACCCTCTCTTTCGCCCAAGAAAGATTGATCGAATTATCAAAAATCGAATTTGGAGCGTGAAATGAAATGAAGTGCAATTCAATCTATTTTTTCGGAGGGGGGTATACAGATTAATATTCTCAATTATAATAATTTATGGTTGGCTTGGTTAGACCAATAAAATGAAATATCCAGGCTCCGTTTAGAAAAAAAACCAATTGGTAATATATCTATGATTACCACTTCAATATATATATTCTATTTAGAATATATATCGAAGTGATCTCAAACTATTAATGAGTAATATGATGAATGCGTTGAATATTTTTTATTTGGTTGGCAGGAAACATAAAAAAATGAAAACAAAAAAGGGGTCGTAGCAAAAAGACGTGGTATTGGGGCATTTGTCCTATATGTGCAAATCCAAATTGGGCGGATCTTTACTCGGAGTAGAGCATAAACCTAAAAGAATTGAAGAGGACCATTCAGGAACAAGAAAATTACATCGCGATTGGGGTTGGATCCCGATGAAACAATACATCAATGAGAAGTTAATTCGATAAGCTTAGTGAAATCTTTTTTATTTATAGTATAGGTATTTAATTTATATATAAATTAAACAGACCAAAACTCATCTTTCTTGAAAAATGCAATAAAAAAAGCCCCTTTGTTACAAATTAAAAAGAACCTGCTATGAATATGAAAAAAGAAAGAAAGCTAGAATCTCCACATTGATTCTTTTTTTTTCGCAATTTTTTTTGTGTTGAACCGTATGCATCAAAAGGTGCGTGTACGGTTCCTAAAGGATACAATTTTATCCGAATCAACCGACTTTATCGAGAAAGATTACTTTTTTTAGGACAGGGGATTGATAGCGAGATATCGAATCAACTTATTAGTCTTATGGTATATCTCAGTATAGAGGATGAGACCAAAGATCTGTATTTCTTTATAAACTCTCCCGGCGGGTGGGTAATACCCGGAGTGGCTATTTATGATACTATGCAATTTGTGCGACCAGATATACAGACGGTATGCATGGGATTAGCCGCTTCAATGGGATCTTTTATTCTGGTCGGGGGAACAATTACCAAACGTCTAGCATTCCCTCACGCTTGGCGCCAATGATTTTTTTATTTGATTTGAAAGAAAAAAAGAAGACTATGCCTGCGCGCTATATTAAATATGAATATTTAAGTAATAATAGCATGGCACTTCGAATTCGATATAAAAAGAAAAAATTTTCAAAATACTTACATTATGTATCGAAAGAGTAGTATGGGATAAAAGGTATTTCCAATTTTATCTGATCTATCGGGAGGCCCTTTTCAGCGTCACAAACTTTTTTTTTCACGCCGAAGAGCTCTTAACAATATTAATAAAGAATACGAAAAAAAAAGAAACTTTGGGATTGCTAAATAACAGACGAAATAAATATATAAAGCAACGGAGCCATCATAGTATTTTTTAACTACTCCAAAAAGAAGGGTGGTTATTGGGTCGTTTACCTATGTAAAACTGATAAACCTTCTTTTTTTTCTTCGATGTAAGGTTAAAAAGGGTATATATACATAGTAAATTCCATTGTAGAGCCGTATGCAATGCGCACAAAATGCCTGTACGGTTGTTCAATTCTATCTTTTTTTCTTATTATTTTATTTCTTTTTTTATTCTTTATTTCCTCGCCTTTCATCGTGTCATCATGCAAGATAGAGGAGAGGGACTATTTATTATATCACCAGGGTAATGATCCATCAACCCGCTACTTCTTATTATGAAGCACAGACAGCAGAATTTATCCTGGAAGCGGAAGAACTACTGAAGATGCGCGAAACCATCACAAGGGTTTATGCACAAAGAACAGGCAAACCCTTCTGGGTTGTTTCTGACGACCTGGAAAGAGATATTTTTATGTCAGCACCAGAAGCCCAAGCTCATGGAATTATTGATCTTGTAGCGGTTCAATAAAAAATAACAGAACAGGGATTTCACGCAAATCCGCTATTTGATATTTTATCTTCTTACCGGGTTTAAGCTTCCTTTTTCTATTAATTAATCTAGTAATATCGAAATTTTATAAATTGAATCTATTAATAGATTAATGATTCATAATCGTCCGGTTAGGATCGATCTAAACCAGCTCATTATGTATATGATTCAACATGCCAACTATTAAACAACTTATTAGAAACACAAGACAGTCAATCAAAAATGTTACGAAATCCCCTGCTCTTGGGGGATGTCCTCAGCGACGAGGAACATGTACTAGGGTGTATGTGCGACTCGTTCAGATCATGTGCTAGGCCACAAGAAAGAAAGCAATTGATCCAGTATCGGCGATCAGTACCAATGAATAGGATCGAATGAAAGAACCCCGTTTACAATCTAAAACTAAAAAAGGTAAAGCTAAAAAAAAAGGATCTATCATATCCTTCTATTGTGGTGTGGTATCGAATTTATGGTTTGCATTGGTGCCAAATCCAATCACTTCTGTTTTTAATTTACGATGAGAAAGAATTCCTATTGGTAGCAAAAGGTGTCCATTAAGCAGGAAATCCTATTTAAAGAAAGATTATTCCCTTATTCTTGACTCTTGCAAGAACGGACTAACAGGGTCAGCTACTCAGCAAACCTTCATAATTAAATACCGTTACTGTATAGATGGGTCTCATTGTGAAAGACCCATTATTGGATAATTTTGGGTAGAGCCAAAGAGTGTGAACTGTACAAGTTAACAATAAAATGGATTAAATTGAGGGAAGGGGCTCCGGTGTATAGAGAGGACCTCACCGTTTAAGAAGAAACCATAGAAACGATGGAACCCACTATACTCATTTCTATTTACTACTTTTTTATTTACTATGTTTTTTTTGATACCTAGTATCAAAAAAATTTCTTATTTCGAGACGCAACGAAAAGCTTAGAAAGAAAAAAAAAAAGAAAAAATCGTGGTCGGGAAGGTTATAGTAGCAAAAGCCGTTGGAATTTAAATTTTATACATTGGAAGAATCCGTTTTGTTATTAATAGACTAGGAGGGGGGAAAGAAATAACTGAAAGAAAAGAAATCAATTAGTTATTCATCAAAGTTTCATTTTTTTAATGACCAGAATTAAACGAGGATATATAGCTCGAAGACGTAGAACAAAAATTCGTTTATTTGCATCAAGCTTTCGAGGGGCTCATTCACGACTTTCTCGGACTATTACTCAACAGAAAATAAGAGCTTTGGTTTCATCTCATCGGGATAGAGGTAGGCAAAAGAGAGATTTTCGGCGTTTGTGGATCACTCGGATAAATGCAGTAAGTCGAGACAATAAAATATACTATAGTTATAGTAGACTAATAAAAAATCTGTACAAGAGACGTTTGCTTCTTAATCGTAAAATACTTGCACAAATAGCTATATTAAATAGGAATTGTCTTTATATGATTTCTAATGAGATCCTAAAATAAGATAAGGAGATTGGAAGGAATCCATTGGATTTTTTAAAATGGAGTTCCCTGGAGAATGAACTCCGGGAAGGTAGAGTAGAAATTAGTATCATAAAATATGATCATATGAGAAACTTGTCAAAATGAATAAACACGTTCAATAAACAATAAAAAATTTTATTCTTCTTCCCCAATTCGGTTTTTTTCTTCCGACACGATAATCAAATCTAGATTCTCCGCTTTTTCGAACAAAATGTCAATTCGCATTTGAGTTCGGATTGGAATTTTATTTTGATTCAATTGAAGAGTAAGTCTATTTATTTTTAGTTCTAAGACCTGTAGTTCTAGTGGTTGACTCGCTTCTTTCAAATTGTTTCTCATTATTAAGAAAGGGTAACGAAGATAAAATACGAGCTTGTTTTATAGCAATGGTAATTAATCGTTGTTGTTTTAAGGTCAATCTATTCACCCGTCTAGATAATATTTTTCCTTGTTCACTAATAAATCGACTAATTAAACTCATGTTTCTATAATCAATTCGATCCCCCGATTGGATCGGGGGCAAACGCCTACGAAAAGATCGCTTGGATTTAAGAAAGAATCGCTTGGATTTATCCATGGTTTGTTTATTCCTTATCCCGAAAATCCTACTCCTATTTTGATCGGATCAAAACAAAAATGATCAAAAATGAAATGATTTAGAATTCATAAACAGGATTTGTTTCTATTTCATTATAGTAAAATCAATATATGTTATATATATTGTTATATAATATGTCGTTTTTCATCTTCCTTGGATTGGAAAGCAGACACGTAGGCGATCGGTTCGATCTATTTCTTTATCTCCCCGTGAATCATATGTTTGTAACAAAAGGGACAGAATTTTCTCAATTCCAATCGACTAGGCGTATTATGTCGATTCTTTTGAGTAATATATCTGGAAATGCCCGTTGATTCTTTATTAACACGGTTTCGAACACAGCCGGTACATTCCAAAATAACCATTACTCGGACATCTTTACCCTTCGCCATGAACCTCCTTTGGGTTTTTGACTGACTCAATTCTTCTATTTTCCAATCCGAAGGGAAGCAAAGGAACGAAAAAAAAAATAGAAGTTGTGAACTCGAAATCAAATTATGAACGATTTCGTTCCAATCAATCAATATAGTAATAATAAGTAATATGATGATTTCTACCTACATTTAGAATTTAAAAATCTAAACCACCGAACAGTATTTCATTTTTCATTTAAGTATCTTGTATGATATTGTTGCCACAGTCATCCCATTTCCGTTCTTACTCTATTAGTAATTGTATTTTAGCCTGGATCCGAGTTCTTAGTTTCACTAGAGTGAATCCGCTTTTATTCTTTTTCTTTTCTAACTTATTCTAATTAGAAAAAAAGAAGCCGAAGGGGGGATGAGTCACAGATATTTAATTGTATTTCGAATCTTCTTCACCCCTTCCCACCTCACTAACTAGAATGAAAAAAAGGGAAATATCAACGCATCCGGAAATAAACGATTGATCTCTATCAATAAACCTGCTAAAGAACCGAACCATAGAGTACTTACTACCGGTGCCACGGAGAGGTATGTTTTTAGATCTCGCATTTAAAATCCTCCTTCTTTATTCGTTATTGTAATTTTTTTTTTTCTAATTTGTAATACAGAATGAAAATACATATATGACCAGATACGTAGTTAATGTCTGACCACTTGTATTTGTACGCAGAATCCCTAATTCAAATTGAAATGTACAACGATTCAGTACATATTCCTTTTCTTAAAACAAAAAAATACATCCTCCTCTACCCGAGAATTCCCGAAAAATATGAATTTTTTTTACGGCGGGTTTATTCTTTATTTAATACGTATAGAATATAAGTATTTTCTTATTATATGATATGCGACCAAAAAGAAGAAATGGCAATACAATTTGTGTATATTAATGATAGAAATAAAGATCTGGAAAACAAGATAGAGATTCTCTACAATGACACTGTAGACCGATTGAAAGGGATGTAGCGCAGCTTGGTAGCGCGTTTGTTTTGGGTACAAAATGTCACGGGTTCAAATCCTGTCATCCCTACCTATTACTTATCTTATGCGCAGTAACGAGGGATCCATTTCAATTGATTAAAATTAAAATAGGATATTAAAAAAAAATCTTTAATTTTATTATATTATTTATGATAGTATATACATGCAAGATGTATTGGGTTACAAAATTATTAGTGTAATAATAACGCGCTCTTAGTTCAGTTCGGTAGAACGTGGGTCTCCAAAACCCGATGTCGTAGGTTCAAATCCTACAGAGCGTGATGCCATCCTTGTTATTTGTTAGGTCGAAAATTACACTGAAATAATTAAACAGCAATCCGAATTTGACCTCCTGTAGATTAAAGAAAATAGGAAGGAGGTCAATCAAAAAAAACAGATGGTAATTAATCAAAGGTCCAATTGATCACCACGTCTGTATTGTAAATATGCAGTTACGAATAATCCAGCCAAAGTAATAGGAATTAGACCTAAGACGATTCCAAATAGAAAAACTTCAATCATTTCAATTTCTTTGAACGGAGAAAAGGAGAGGTAATATCTATCCTTAAATATTAATCCGTATTACCCATGAATCTCAACGACCAAGAATTGGAAATAGGCCGGGTAAGGAACTATAGAATATATGAACTACCACAGAAGGATTTTTTTGAGTAATTGTTCATTCACTTAATTTCAAATAAGTCGTATCTTGTTTAGCCCGATAAATAGAGCCGAGGTTATAGTCAAAGCTGCTAGTAGAAAACCGAAATAACTAGTTATAGTAAGCATAAAGAGGCTAAATGAAATATGTTCTTTTTATACATATGTTTATAAAGCACTTTCCTAAGTTTCCATTTTTGAAAGATACGGGGGATAAGCAAAACAAAAATACCAATTGAAAGGATAAGTCCAATTGAAAGTTTTCGATTCATCAATTATTCTAATTAGAAACGTTACTAACAAAAATAGAGTAACATAGGTAAGAAATCAAATCATCATCTGCGACATCTACCCATCCCGAAATTTCGAATCAACAGATTCATTGGGAAACTCTGAGTAAACTAATACCTAATATAATAAATATAATAAATAACTAATACTCTAATATATAGAATATCTATAATATATAGAATAGAATTTGATTCTAGAATATTAATTTTTAATAAATTATAAATTAAATAACGTAATAAACTTTGTTTTATAACTTCATTTAAAAATTTAAAATAAAAATAAAAAAAAAAGAAACTTTCTTTGAATCACTATGGAATAAAAATGGAAAATCATTTCTATTATATTTTGATCTTTTTTTTTTATTGTATCGACGAATCCTTTTTTTTAGAACGATAAGTGATC